AAGCTCTTTTTCCTAAAATTTTCCTTAAATCCCTTGGTCTCATCTCAATTTAGGACGTGTGATTAAAAAGAAAAAAAAAAAGATTAAATCATTTTTTTTAGGGTGTTTTTTAGAACGATTCGCACTTTTAGTCAATTTCATTCAATTCAAACGATTGACAAAAATCAAATTTTAATAAATACAAAATTGCATGAATTTAGCTCAATCAAATACTGATATTTATTTCTACGCAATGAAAGAATTCGGATATTTAGATTCCATCTATGTGGGATAATAATAAATAAGAAGAACAGAAGAATTTACAAAAAAACGCGATTCGTAAAAAAATGGGGTTGATTAAGAGAGGGAGCGGGTAGCTTTAGGTATATGTAATCGAATGTCTATAATCCAATTCCGTTGGGTGTTTCAAAGAAAATTTATAGAATAGTTGGTTTACGTTATGTAAGAAACACATGTATATGTGATATTTGATATTGACTAGAGTTAAAGACCGATCTAATCTGCTCCACTACTGTTGTGAATTTAGATTTAGATAGGGATTAAATTAGAAGTTCTTCCTTTTCATCTTTGACTGTGAATTCTATGAATAAAACGATAAAAAGAAAAGAACGAAGGATTCAAAGAATGGTTCACAAAAAAGAAATGGGATAAAGATAAAAAAGTCGTGTCCTATATATATTATGGATTTCAAAAAATCCCGTGGATAGTAACTAATATCGAAGTAATTCTGATGGTTCAATAATATTATTATTTCAATTCAAGTTATTGGTTATTTTGGCTGGATGAATCTTAGCGATGACTTAATTATAATTAAGTCTTAAGTCATTGGATGATTGTATCATTAACTATTTCTTTATTTTGGTGCGAGGAATTTATCATGAATCCACTGATTTCTGCTGCTTCGGTTATTGCTGCTGGGTTGGCTGTTGGACTTGCTTCTATTGGACCTGGAGTTGGTCAAGGTACAGCTGCGGGTCAAGCTGTCGAAGGTATCGCGAGACAACCTGAGGCAGAAGGAAAAATACGAGGTACTTTATTACTTAGTCTGGCTTTTATGGAAGCTTTAACAATTTATGGCCTGGTTGTAGCATTAGCGCTTTTATTTGCGAATCCTTTTGTTTAATCCTATAAATCTGAAAATTTTGGATTTTTTTTCGTAGTTTATTTTATGGACGGGGACTCGCCCCTTTCTTTTTTGAATTCTATCAAGATTTCACTCCTACAATTATTCATTGAGACAACAATCCTTGGGAAGGATTAATTTGAGGATGGGGAATTAGCACATCGACTCGCTTTCTTCCTTCCCCTTATTATTTTAGTTCTATGGAAACTTTTTTTTAAGGAGTGTTGCGAAAAAAGGAGGTTTTTTGAAATTGACATCAAACTTGGTCTCAAATTCTAGCTTAATTATTAATTCTAATAATATTATTGAAAATTTCCAATTTTTCATTTTTACAGATACATTTTTAAATAGAATAGATTTTTGATTATGTTTACAAATATCCAATTTACAAATATACAAATAGGCAAATTGAATTTAATTAGAAATTATTAAATTCAATTTATTTTTTTTTCAATAAAATAAAAAAAATAAGATAAATAATAAATAAATACTAAATAAATAGAAGAAGTGATACAATAAAAAAAAGGACAGAGTTCTTTTTTTTTTAGTTTAGCTATAAGAGGAGATTATATGAAAAATGTAACCGATTCTTTCGTTTACTTGGGTCACTGGCCATCCGCCGGGAGTTTCGGGTTTAATACCGATATTTTAGCAACAAATCCAATAAATCTAAGTGTAGTCTTTGGTGTATTGATCTTTTTTGGAAAGGGAGTGTGTGTGAGTTGTTCATTTCAAGAATAGGCTGGATTCACCCAGTGGCACTATAACTAGGAAAGAGTGCATAATCCCGCGAATTACTTCTGAATAAAATAAATTCAATCAAAAAAATCATATTTTAGAACCATAGCATTTCGTTATTCTTTGGTAAATCTACTTTACTTTGATTCTCTATCAACCCAAAATCTGGGACCATTAACATGGTTAAAGCTAAACCGTTTGAAGTTCAGATGCAGCATGGTACTCTTTCTACTACTGTAGTCTAATTAAAAAATTAATGCAAAAAAAGATTTTCAAATAGTTAGACCTTTTTCGATATAAAACACTCATGTCGATAAAAAGATTTGAGTCCTTTTTATAATGCAGAATTGATAACCTACGTATAAAGTAATAAGAATTCTTTGGATTTGAAGAAAAAAAAAAAAAGAAACAACTTTACTGACAATTATATATTTTTCATTGGTCAGAAGAATCCTCCGAATATTTTTGTCTTGGATTGGTGATCTTTTTCGATAGAAATATATATTGAATATGAATTGAATAGAAAAAAGCGGGAGAGGATAGGCTCATTACATGAAAAATATGGTAACTAAAGTCCCATAAATAATTGATAAATGATTGGAATAAGTGAGCGTGAGAGCCAAATGAATCGAAAGATTC